AAAAAAAATTCGAAAAGTAAAAAAAAATGTTTTCAAGTGTAAAAGTTTTTAAAAAAAAAAAACTTAAAAAAGAAAACTTTACGAAAAGTTTTAAAAGAAACAAAAAACTGCATTATTCAAAGTTTTTTGTTTATATAAAAAAAACTAAAAGAACTATCCAAAATTATTAGCTTTTTTCGTTTAAGAGAAGTAGAAGTATCTGAATCGAGTGAAATTACAGAAGAAAAAGATTTCATAATAAATAATCAAAAAATTCACGAATCAGTTAGTCAAATTCGATCTACGAGTTGGACAAGTTCTTCATTGACAGAAAATAAGATGAAGGATTTGATTGAGAGAACAAGTACAATTCAAAATCAAATAAAAAGAATCACAAAAGAGAAAAAAAAAGTAAACTCCAAAAATCAATAATCTTAGCCCTAAGAAAACAAATTCTAATCTTAAACGATTCCAAAAGTGGGAAATATTAAAAAGAAGAAATGGACGATTAATCGGCAAATTCCATCTTTTTTTCAATTTTTTTATTGAAAGAATATACACAGATATTTTTTTATCTATGATTAATATTGCTAGAATGAATACAGAACTTTTTCTTGATTCAACAAAAAAAATTATTGATAAATCCATTTACAATAATCAAAGAAAACAAGAACTAATTGATAAAAAAAAGAAAAATCCAATTCTGTTTATTTCAACTATAAAAAAGCCACTTGATACAATTTTTAATAATAAATCACATATTTTTTATGACTTATCCTACGTGTCACAAGCATATATATTTTATACATTATCACAACTTCAAATCAATAACTCATATAAATTAGGATTTGGTAGCCAATATCAAGGAATCCTCCCCTTTTTTAAGCCTGAAATAAAGGATTCTTTTGAAACACAAGGAATGCTAATGGTTTTAGGGGATAATAAACTTCCAAGTTATGAAATAACTCAATGGAAAAAATGGTTAAGAGGACATTATCAATACGATTTATCTCAGATCAGATGGTCTAGATTAATACCAAAAAAATGGCGAGTACGTCGGCGTCGTGTAGCTAAAAAGGAAAATTTAAGGAAATGGCATTCAGATCAAAAAGACCAATTAATAGCTTTTAAAAAACAATTTAAAGTATATTCGTTAAATAATAAAAAAGAAAATTTTGAAAAATACTATAAATATGATCTTTTAGCATATAAATTTCTTACTTATGATTATGATTATGAAAAGTTTTGTTATAGATTTCCATTTAAAGGAAATAAGAAACAAGATATTTATTATAACACGCCTAAAGAAACACTTTTTGATATGTTCAAGAACAGCCCTATTACAAATTTTCTAAGAAAGGTCGATATTCTATATATGGAAAAAATGGCCGATAGAAAATATTTTGATTGGACAATTCTCAATTTTGATCTTAGAAAAAAAGCCGAGATTCAGGCCTGGATCACGATCGATATCAATAGAAATAAAACTACTCAAATTCGTACTAATAATTATAAAAAAGTTCCCACCAAAAATCTTTTTTATCTTATGATTCCAGAAATCAATCCACCAAATTCACAGAAAGGATTTTTTGATTGGATGGGGATGAATGAAAAAATGCTAAAGGGTACCATAGGGAATCCTGAACTTTGGTTCTTCTCCGAATTTGTCTTTCTTTCTAATGCATATAAAACGAAACCTTGGTTTATACCAAGCAAACTACTTCTTTTAAATTGGAATAGAAACGAAAATAGTAGTGAAAATAGTAGTGAAAATAAAAAGATCAATGAAAAGGAAAAAGTTCTACAATCATCAAAAAAAAAAGCATCGAAATAAGGAAGAAAAAAAAACCACAAGCCGAGGAGATCTTGAATCCGTTCTCTCACAACAAAAATATATTGACGAAAAGGATACAAGATCAGACATCGAAGAAGGAAAAAAGACAAAACAATACAAAAGTAAGACGGAAGCAGAACTAGCTTTATTCCTGAAACGTTATTTGCTTTTTCAATTGCGCTGGGACGATGCTTTGACTCAAAGAATGATTAGTAATATCAAAGTATATTCTCTCCTGCTTAGACTAATGGATCCAAAAAAAATTACTCTACCCTCGATTAAAAAAAGAGAAATGAGTTTGGATATAATGATAATTCAGAAGAATTTAACTCTTACAGAATTGATCAAAAAAGGAATGTTTATTATAGAACCCATTCGTCTGTCTGTAAAAACGGGTGGACAGCTTATTATGTATCAAACCGTAAGTATTTCCTTGCTTCATAAGCATACGAGTAAGCACCAAAAAAATAAAAAATACCAAGATCAAAGATATCTTTCTAGGAAGAATTTTGCTGAAGTTATTTCACCATATCAAAGAATAACTGCAAATAGAGATTTTGATCTGCTTATTCCTGAAAATATTTTCTCCTTTAGACGTTGTAGAAAATTGAGAATTTTAATTTATTTAAATTCAAAGAATAGAAATGATGTAGAAATAAATACACTATTTTGGAACGGAAAGAAGGTAAAAAACAGCAACCAAGTTTCACATGACAATAACCATCTTGAGAGAGATAAAAATCAATTAAGGAAATTAAAGCTATTTCTTTGGCCTAATTATAGATTAGAAGATTTGGCTTGTATGAATCGGTATTGGTTTAATACCAATAATGGCAGTCGTTTGACTATGTTAAGGATACATTTCTATTCACGATTGCAAATTCGTAGATAATAGAATTTTTTTATATAGCCTATACCCTATAATAGGATATTATTATAGGGTATGTTATATCAAAGCAAAGAAAATACACAGATCACATGTCTTATCTCACATTTCATTCTAGTATTCAATATGAAAGATGAAAGGAATAGTGTTTCAATTAGATCTTGAAATGAATCAACAGAACTTTCTTCATTTTACATCTAAATTCTTCGATGGGAAAATGTACCAATCCCTTTCTATCCCTATCGAAATCCAATCCGCAATTGAATTGGTTGAGTTGAATTCAGAAAAAATTAGGAGTTCATAAAAAAATTCGATTCGGATTAAATTATTGTATATACACTATGCAATGCAAATTAATCGCATTATTATTATTGATCGGAAAAATCCATATCTGTAAAAAAAAGGGAAAGGCAAATTTTTTTATGATAAAAAATTCATTCATTTCGGTTATTTCTCAAAAAGAAAATGAAGAAAGCAGAGGTTCCGTTGAATTTCAAGTATTCAGTTTCACCACTAAAATAAGGAGACTTACTTCACATCTGGAATTGCACAAAAAAGACTATTCATCTCAGAGAGGTTTGCGGAAAATTTTGGGAAAACGTCAACGGCTGCTGAACTATTTGTCAAAAAAAAATATAGAACGCTACAAACAATTAATCGGTGAGTTGGATATTCGAGAGATAAAAACTCGTTAATTTAAAGTGTGATATCATTTGAGCTCCGTCATTTCAATTTTGATGAACTTCTTTTTACTTTAAGCAATGCATGGAAGAATGATTAAGGAAAAAACTTATGATTGCGCCAACTACGAGAAAAAATCTCATGATAGTAAATATGGGCCCTCATCACCCATCAATGCATGGTGTTCTTCGACTTATTGTTACTCTCGATGGTGAAGATGTTATCGACTGCGAACCAATATTATATTGGGTTATTTATATAGAGGGATGGAGAAAATTGCGGAAAATCAAACAATTATACAATATTTGCCTTATGCAACGCGTTGGGATTATTTAGCTACTATGTTCACAGAAGCCATAACCGTAAACGGACCCGAACAGCTAGGCAATATTCAAGTACCTAAAAGGGCTAGCTATATCAGAGCTATTATGTTTATGTTGGAGTTGAATCGTATCGCTTCCCATTTGTTATGGCTTGGTCCTTTTATGGCAGATATTGGGGCACAGACCCCTTTCTTCTATATTTTTCGAGAACGAGAGTTGATATATGACCTATTCGAAGCCGCTACTGGTATGCGCATGCATAATTACTTTCGTATCGGAGGAGTCGCTGCTGATCTACCTCATAGGTGGATAGATAAATGTTTGGATTTTTGCGATTATTTTTTAACCGGGGTTGCTGAATATCAAAAGCTTATTACACGCAATCCTATTTTTTTAGAACGAGCTGAAGGCATAGGCATTATTGACACAGAAGAAGCACTAAATTGGGGTTTATCAGGGCCGATGCTACGAGCTTACGGAATACAATGGGATCTTGGTAAAGTCGATCATTGTGAGTGTTACGACGAATTTGATTGGGAGATTCAATGGCAAAAAGAGGGGGATTCCTTAGCTCGGTATTTAGTACGAATCAGTGAAATGAAAGAATCAATAAAAATTCTCCAACAGGCTATGGAAGGAATTCCAGGAGGACCCTATGAGAATTTAGAAACCCGCCGCTTTGATAGAATAAAAAACCCGAACCCCGAATGGAATTATTTTGAATATCGATTTATTAGTAAAAAACCCTCTCCGACTTTTGAATTGTCCAAGCAAGAACTTTATGTAAGAGTCGAAGCACCAAAAGGAGAATTGGGAATTTTTCTGATAGGAGATCAGAGTGTTTTTCCTTGGAGATGGAAAATTCGGCCACCCGGTTTTATCAACTTGCAAATTCTTCCTCAGTTAATTAAAAGAATGAAATTGGCTGATATTATGACAATACTAGGTAGTATAGATATCATTATGGGAGACGTTGATCGTTGAAATGATAATTAATACAACAGAACTACAAACTATCAATTCTTTTTCCAGATTGGAATCCTTAAAAAAAGTCTATGGGATCATATGGATGCTTGTCCCTATTTTTATTCTTGTATTAGGAATCACACTAGGTGTACTAGTAATTGTTTAGTTAGAAAGAGAAATATCTGCAGGGATACAACAGCGTATTGGACCCGAATACACCGGGCCTTTTGGAATTCTTCAAGCTCTAGCAGACGGTACAAAACTACTTTTCAAAGAGAATCTTCTTCCATCTCGAGGAGATACTCGTTTATTCAGCACAGGACCCTCCGTAGCAGTCATATACATTTTACTAAGTTATTCAGTAATTCCTTTTAGCTATTGCTTTATTCTATCCGATCTTAGTATTGGTGTTTTTTTATGGATCTCTGTTTCGAGTCTTGCTCCGGTTGGACTTCTTATGTCGGGATATGGATCAAATAATAAATAATCCTTTTTAGGTGGATTAAGGGCTGCTGCTCAATAAATTAGTTATGAAATACCATTAACTCTATGTGTATTATCAATATCTCTACGTGCGATTCGGCGAGCCACACAATTTCCCCTATTTATTTTCTTTCTGCCAAGTTTTCTTTCTAGAAAGAAAGTTAAATTATTTGAATAGCTATTTTTTGATTTATCATTAGGGTTGATGAACTAAATCAGATAGTTATATGAGTGAAATCAAACGGCTTGAAAATTGGTTAGTAAGGGAATTCAATCTCATTTTCTATGTACAAGAATTTAATAAAAGTAAACATAAACAGTCGAGACTATTTACCCCAAGCTTGATTTATTAGTCATCATGGCTTGAAGCGGGTTTAAAAAATCAACTGTATGGGGGTTTGATTAGCTATTCCGGTAGCTATATTACCTTAATGTGAGATTAACAAAATAAGTGGATGATTAGGAAGACTAAGATACACAAAGGATCAGTAATGGAGATTTTTTTAATTATCCAATAGGATAGTTCTTTATAAAAAAGTAATTCGAATTGGGTCTTTAAGTTCGTAGAAATATTAAAAAGTACTCCCCCATATTTCGATCCAGAGTATCTTCCTATCCACCGATTAAGTAAATAACTATCAAGAACGAAGAAATCTTTTACTTTTGGTACAGAAACTTTTTTTTATTCATAACATAACTATTTCTTTTAATTAAAGAAATAGTTATGTTATGTAACGCAATGTCTAATTCTTTTTCGTAATCGAAAATGATAACTTAAAATATCTATGTGATATTCTTATAATTATAAGAAGTCTTTTTTATTCAAGGATAAAGTTATTACTCAACAAAGAAAAATGAAAATTATTAAAAGATAAGATCAATTCAGAAGCACTTTTTTTTTATCTAGCAGACAGAAGGATAAGCGTTTCGTTCTCTATCGATCCTACAATCAAATAACGCTGAAAGGTCCTTCTATTTTTTTTTGCGACCTCTGAGGAGCCGTATGAGGTGAAAATCTCATGTACGGTTTTGTAATAACGATGGAAATAGTTATGTTATTATTGACTATGATTATCTAATAGTTCAAGTACAATTTATATAGTTGAAGCACAGTCAAAATATGGTTTTTGGGGATGGAATTTGTGACGTCAACCTATAGGGTTTATCATTTTTTTTTCTTCTCTAGCCGAGTGTGAGAGATTACCTTTTGATTTACCAGAAGCAGAAGAAGATATGGACTTTACCGAGACTGAGAATCGACCAACCATTAAATCTTGGATGGAAATTTATTTTACCTATTTCTCTAGGTAATTTATTATTAACAACTTCGTCCCAGCTTCTTTCACTGTAAAGGAATAGAATTTTCTATGTTCCCAACTTATCTCAAACAAGAGAAAGAAACAAGTCAAATTATTTATAGATATTCAGCTATGTTTCCTATATTAACTCAGTTATTGAGTTCTGGTCAACAAACAATACGAGGTATATTGGTCAAGGTTTCATGATTACCCTGTATCACGCAAATCGTTTACCTGTAACTATGCAATACCCTTACGAAAAATGGATCCCATCGGAACGTTTCCGAGGCCGAATACACTTTGAATTTGATAAATGCATTGCGTGTGAAGTATGTATTCGTGTATGTCCTTTAGATCTACCCGTTGTTGATTGGAAATTGGAACCGGATATTCGAAAGAAACGATTACTTAATTACAGTATTGATTTTTGAATCTGTATATTTTGTGGTAATTGCGTTGAGTATTGTCCAACCAATTGTTTATCAATGACTGAAGAATATGAGCTTTCTACTTATGATCGTCACGAATTGAATTAGAATCAAATTGCTCTAGGTCGGTTACCGGTGTCAATAATTGATGATTACACAATTCGAAAAATTTCTTCGAATTCACCACAAAAAAAAATGTATAAAACCTTGATTCAAAAAAACATTTCCAAAAATCCAAAATAACTTTTGGATCTAAAGGAATGAGGTTTTTACTTGGTCAATCCAAAAGAAGAGTGGTGACTTCATTGTGATTCCAAATTGATTTCTATTCGAATAATGATTTCAAAATAGATAATTTCAACCCCTGCTTTCGAGAATAAGAATAGTGCACTAATTGTATCTACATCAATAGACAACACCCCCATTAAAATTTAATTCAATTAAGAACTATAGCTTTTTTAGGATAACTCCTTTTTTCCTGGTCAAGTCAACAAAAGCCTGAACTATTTAGATTTCTTTTGCCTATAAAATGAAATGTATTTACTTGGACCAATACATGATTTTCTTTTAGCATTTCTGGGATTCGGTCTTCTATTACGAAGTTTGGGAGTAGTAGTACTCCCGAATCCAATTTATTCGGCCTTTTCATTAGGATTGGTTCTTTTTTCTATATCTTTATTCTATCGAACTCATATTTTGTAGCTGCGCAGCAGCTACTTATTTATGTAGGAGCTATAAATGTTTTAATCATTTTTGCTGTGATGTTCATGAATGGTTCAGAATATTACAAAGATGAAAATCTTTGTACCGTTGGGGATCGAGTTACTTCAACAGTTTCTACAAGTAGTTTTATTTCACTAATTTCCACTATTTTAGATACGTCCTGGTATGGGATCATTTGGACTACAAAATCTAATCAGATTATAGAGCAAGATTTGATAAGTAATAGTCAACAAATTGGAATTCATTTATCAACAGATTTTTTTCTTCCATTTGAACTTAGTTCAATAATTCTTTTAGTCACTTTAATAGGTGCAATTGCTATAGCTCGTCAATAACCAAATAAAATAAAAAATAGAATCAAGGGAAAAGAAATGTTAGAATCCTTGCACTCGAATTCCTATCTAAAATAGAATAGAACGGCTTTAGTTTTATATCCATCTATTACAATAAATTTCCTTGTTTTCTTCCATACTTGGTAAAATCTAATTGATTTTATTTTTCTTCCGATTGAAATGAATCAAAATTGATAAGGAGTTGGTTAATGATGCTCGAAGATACGCTTCTTTTGAGTGCCTATTTATTTTCTATTGGTATCTGTGGCTTAATCATAAGCCGAAATATAGTTAGAGCCCTTATGTGTCTTGAATTTATATTAAATTCAGTTAATATAAATTTTGTAACATTTTCGGATATTTTTGATAATCGTCAATTATCAATTAAGAGGCTACATTTTCTCAATCTTTAGTCTAGCTATTGCAGCCGCTGAAGCAGCTATTGGACCGGCTATTGTTTCATCAATTTATCGTAACAGAAAATCAACTCGTATTAACCAATCCAATTTGTTGAATAAATAAATTCTATAACAATTCGCGAGTTTGATAAAGTAAGATATGATCGTGGTTGGAAAAACATAAAAAATAAAAGTATTTTGGCCCTAGCTAATAAACAAATTTAAATTTTAAAGTAGATTGATTCTGATGACTTATTGATTCGTCTGGTATAGAAATATAAGATTCCTTTATAAGTTTGTTTACTAGACCGAAATTTTATGACGTTTAAAAATGTATAGATCCAATGTCACATTCAGTAAAGATTTATGATACGTGTATAGGATGTACTCAATGTGTCCGAGCGTGCCCCACCGATGTATTAGAAATGATACCCTGGAACGGTTGTAAAGCTAAACAAATCGCTTCGGCTCCAAGGACCGAGGACTGTGTTGGTTGTAAGAGATGCGAATCCGCCTGTCCAACGGATTTCTTGAGTGTTCGAGTTTATTTATGGCATGAAACAACTCGCAGTATGGGTCTAGCTTATTAATACATTCTAAAAACTCTACTTGAATCCATTTTTTTTTTTTTACCGACAAAATCTGTGTTCAAAATCTTTTGAACACAGATTTTTCTGACCCAAGTCTATCTTGTCTTTACCACGAATTTTCCTTTCTTAACAATAATTGTGGTTTTGCCAATATTTGCGGGTTAGTTAATTTTCTTTCTTCCACATAGAGGAAATAGAGTAATAAGGTTGTATACTATATTTATATCCATGTTTGTTATCATTTCCAATCAGATCATCCATTAATCCAACTAGTCGAGGATTATAAGTGGATCGCCCTTTTGGATTTCCATTGGCGATTAGGAATAGATGGACTCTCGATAGGACCCATTTTGCTGACGGGATTCATCACGACTTTAGCTACTTTAGCGGCTTGGCCGGTTACTCACGATTCTCAATTATTTCATTTCCTGATGCTAGCAATGTACAGTGGACAAATAGGATTATTTTCTTCTCGGGACCTTTTACCTTTTTTCCTCATGTGGGAGTTAGAATAAATTCCCATTTATCTACTTGTATCCATATGGGGAGGAAAAAAACGTCTGTACTCAGCTACAAAGTTTATTTTGTATACGGTGGGGGGTTCCATTTTCCTTTTAATGGGAGTTCTGGGTATTGGTATGTACCCCGATTTTCTTATTTCACTATCAGTTGAAAAGGTTGAAGTTATTCTATCTAATTCTTTTTATAGATTTATAGATAGTTTTTTTATGAAAACTTATTATTTAGTTCTACAGACAAAAAGAAGACCTTTTCTTATTTTCTTTTCTTACGTGTTAAGTCAAAAACTTTGTGTAAACTGTCATGAACCCGGGGTTTGATTTCCCGGGTTCATGACTAGTTTACACAAAGTTTTTTTTATACGTGTTGTACACTTTTTCTATGCGTAAAAAACTCCCCTTTTTGAATTTTTAATTCAATTAGATGTTAATGGAAATGAACCATAACTATGTAGTCCTATTCCTAAAAGGTTGACACCAAAATAGCATATCCAAATTATAATAAATCCAATCGACGCCACAACTGATGAACTTGTACCCTTCCATTTTGTATTTGTTCGAATATGTAAATAAATCGCGAATACGATCCAAGTAATAAAAGCCCAAGTTTCTTTTGGGTCCCAACTCCAATAGGATTCCCAGGCTTCGTTAGCCCATACTGCTCCAGAAAGAATTCCTATGGTTAAAAAGATAAACCCTAGACTAATAACTCGATAACTCCAATAATCCAATTGTTGAATCAATTGTGACCTGTAAAAATTCTTTGGAGAAAAAAAAGAAGTATTTTGTAAAACAATATCCTGTTCATTTATGTATTCGCTTTCACCAAATACAAATGACTCATTTAAATTAAAAAAATTCTGACTCGTAGAAAAAAACTTTCTCTTTTTCCTAACCGTAATGGCTAAAAGTGATACTGATAATAATGATCCACATAAAAGTGCTGCATATCCTAATAGCATCATACTTACGTGCATTATTAACCACTCGGATTGAAGAGCGGGGACTAATATTGTTGATTCGTGTATTTCATTTAAAAGACCTGAAGTAGCAAAGCCCTGGGTAAAAATAGCACTTGGGCCAATTATTGTGCTTAGAACATTTTTCCTTTTTTTGAAATACGGAACTATATGAATAAAAGAAAAACTCCATGAAAGAAAGATTAATGATTCATATAAATTACTTAGTGGAAAATGTCCCGAATAAATCCAACGAGTAATTAATAATCCTGTTATACATAAAAAAGTCATTATCATGCCCTTTTCAGATGAATAATAGAGTTTTACGATTTCATCGACTAAAAAGGTTATCAAATGAATTGTAATTCTAATTGAAATGATTGAAAAAGAAATATGAGTTAATATGTGCTCTAAGGTTGGAAATATCATAAAAAAAGAATCTCTTAATTTTAAAATCAAAATCGGGAATTGAATTAATTATAGGATCTATTTACTTTTTTTGGAGATGACATGCCGCTACTCGGACTCGAACCGAGATGCTCTAGCACTGCTTCCTAAGAGCAGCGTGTCTACCAATTTCACCATAGCGGCGGCTTATCTTGAACTCATAATACCCTATAAATAACTAATCGTCTATATTTAAGAATCCAATTGGGTGAAATGCTTTTTAGGAAAGATTCAAATTGACGAATACAAATTAGTTCAAATACCTATTTGAACGTTCATTATTTTAGTTTAGGGGTTTACTTTTATTGTGTATTTTCTTTTAGATTCTCCTCGCTTTAAATATTCTAAAACGAAAAAGTCCTACTATACTATGAATTAAAATTAAACTATGAATTAAAATTAAGGGATAGAACCTCCCCCAAAACATTGTTGTTTTAATAAACCTTTTTTTTTATTTATTGGATTTAAAAAAGTGAAACCAACAAAGAAAGTTTTTCAATAAAAAAAAAAAAAAAGAATACTTTTTTTTCTAATTTAATAAATTTTATTTTAATAAGGTAACTAGAAGAATTCTGATTCGACATATTAGAAGTTTTAAAAAGCGGAATGAATTCCATTTCCTATTGATTAACTCAACAGGGAATGGAACTCGGGAATTTTTTTTAGAAATGAGTCACTTTTTTTATGGGGACAATTGGAATAATTCCAATGTGTTAGGTTTTCTTACTTGTTCTATTTGTTTGTCGTAGAAAAAAAACTTTTTGAATTCCCGGTAGAAAGCGATTTCGCTAAGGAAAACGCTTTTAACGCTGCCCAAGACCCCTCCCTTTTCCAAAAATTTTTACGAATACGCTTTTTTGATGCAGAGGTACGTTTTTTTGGAACTGCCATTTAAATAAAAATTAAGATATTACTCATCGCTATAGCTGGATGTGAAAGACATCTAGTATTTAGAAAAATCTTTGCTTTTCTAATTCATTAGGTATTTCTTTTCTAGATAATATTGTTTATTCAAAAATAATAATAATAATTAGGTAAAAAATATGGGAAAAGAGCCTAAAATTTTACTAAAAAAAAATCATAATATTCTTATTTATTTTTTTTTCCTTTCAAAGGAGGTAAGGTCTGGTGAATAGGAAACAATTAAAACAATAAATAATTAAGAATTAAAAACTTTTTATGGAAAACACATATCAATATCGGAGTGGGACTTTTTTTTTTTCTATTTTAGGCTTTTTTTTGATAATTTTTTTACCATTAGAATCAGTTACAATTGTAGTTATCAAATAGTTTAAATCTGGTTTTCCTTTCAAAAATAAAGAAGGATCATTCCAATTTAACTTGTTTAACTTGGTAGATTCTGGTTCTGTAACAAAATTTTTCCTGAGCCTTAATAAATCAAAAATATTTGTTGAGAATAATTTTTTATCAAATCCACCTTTTTTCTGTTCAAATTCTTGGTAAAGAACATCCTTAAGAAGGATACGATGAATCTTATTGATTCCAAAATTCTCTATGAAATATCCTATATTTGTTTTTTGCTGGATTGAGGGTGAAATACTTTTGTATATTGTTCTCCGATATGATCCGTTCAATAAAGGATCATACTTTCTGGATAAGTATTCTTTTGTCGAATCATCATTACACAATTGAGT